GTACAGATATCTAAAGCCTCTATTTTTACAAATTTGTTCAGACCTATTGTGGAGACTAAAGAGCAAAAACAAGTTTGTATCCATTTTTATTGATATTATTAGTGATATTAGTGAGGTAGCAGTTAGAAAAGGGCGAATTAAACAGATTCAATTTTGTCTTACAAAATGGAAGAGGCAATATACTCTGATAAGGAAGATTCAGAGGAAGATAAGTAAGATTCAGAGGAAGATAAGTACGATTCAGAGGAAGTGTTGGCATAAGTTTGTTCTGTCCCATGGCCTGATTCCTCCAAAAAATAAGCCACCATTGAGATCGACACAGCTGAGATCGGAAAATCTTCGGGAGTTCCTCTCTGCAATCTTTTTCCTTCTTCTTGTGGCTGGAAGTCTCGTTGTGGGACATCTTTACGTTGTTTTCTCGATCGCTAGTGAGTTACAGACAGAGTTCAAAACGGTCAAATCTTTGATAATGGAATCATCTATGCTTGAGATTGAGGTGGGAAAACTTCTGGATAGGTATCCTCTATCTGAATCGAATTCTTTCGGGTTGTTCAGGTTAACTAATCTCTTTCTAGGTGCTCTGCAAAAGATGTTCTTGCGTAATGCTGATGGAATACGCTTTAATAAGAAGAAAAATTGGAAGAAAAAGCTCGTCGAGATCATCGATCTCATAAGTATGCTCTTCGATCCACTCGCTTTTTCGATAAATACGAGATATCTAAGTCATACAAGTAAAGAGATCTATTCAGTGCTAAGAAAAAGGAGCGGGTATTGGATTGATGAAACGATAGAAGACTGGGCCGCAAACAGTGATTGGGTTGAGGATGAAGAAAGCGAAGTCTTGATTCAGTTCTCCACCTTAACGCCAGAAAAAAGGATTGATCGAATTTTATGGAGTCTGACTCAGAGTGATCATTTCTCAAAGAAGGACTTTGATTCTCCAATGATGGAACAACCGGGAGAAATTTACTTAGGAAACTTAATTGACCTTCATAACAAGGATCTACTAAATTATGAGTTCGATACATCCTCTTTAGCAGAAAGACGGCTATTCCTTGCTCATTATCAGACAATCACTTATGCACAAACCCCGTCTGGGGCTAATAGTGTTCATGTCCCATCTGATCTACAACCCTTTTCGCTCCGCTTAGCTGTAACCCCCTCTCGGGGTATTTTAGTGATAGGTTCTATAGGAATTGGACGATCCTATTTGGTCAAATACCTAACGAAAAACTCCTATCTTCCTTTCATTACGATATTTCTGGACAAGTTCCGGGATACAGTTTTTCATTTTGCTGATGATGATGACAGTGATGCCAGTGATGATGAGATCGAGATTTTTATTGATGCTCGTGACCCTATTGAGGCTATTAATCAAGATATTCATGTTTTTGACGATATGGATATTGATTTTGATCCTAGTATCTATAGTTTTGAGGAGAGAGATGCTCATGACGATAAGATTAATATGGAGCTGGAACAGCTAACTAGGATGGATGCGCTAACTGAGGAGATGGACACGGTGTGGCGCGTAGCCCAATTTTATATCAGCCTTCAAATCGAATTAACAAAAGCAATCTCTCCTTGCATAATATGGATTCCAAACATTCATGAGCTGCATTTTAGGGATTCGGGTTCCTTCTCCCTCGAGCTATTAGTGAACCTTCTCTCCTGGGATTGTGAAAGATCTTCCACTGGAAATAGTCTTGTTATTGCTTCGACCCATTTTCCCCAATTCGTGGATCCCTCTCTAATAGCTCCGCATAGATTAGATACGTGCATTAAGGTACGAAGGCCTCTTATTCCACAACAACGAAAGCACTTTTTCACTCTTTCATATACTAGGGGATTTCGCTTGGAAAAAAAAGCGTTCCAGGCTAATGGATTCGCGGCCATAACCATGGGTTCCAATGCACAAGATCTTATAGCACTTACCAATGAGGCCCTATTGATTAGTATTTCACATGGGAAATCAATTATAGACGAAAATACAATTAGATTCGCTCGTCATAGACAAACTTGGGATTTGCGAGCCAATGTAATACCGGTTCAGAATTCTCGGCTCCTTTTCTATCAGATAGGAAGGGCTGTCGCACAAAATTTACTTCTAAATAATTGCCCCATAGATCCGATATCTATCTATTTGCAGAAGACATTCTGTAACGAAGGGGATTTTTATTTGTACAGCTCGTACGTCGAACTTGGAATGAGCACGAAGAAATTAACGATACTTCTTTATCTTTTGAATTGTTCTGCCGGATCGGTCGCTCAAGATCTTTGGTCTCCACCCGAACCAGAGGAAAACAATAGGATCGCTTATGGTAGACTCGTTGAGAATGATTTTGATCTAGTTCATGGCCTATTAGAAATAGAAGGCATTCTAGAGGGATTCTCACGGACAGATCTAGAGGGATGCTCACGGACAGAAAAAGATTGCAGTCAGTTTGATAAGGATCGAGTGCCATTGCTTCTTCGGCCCGAACCAAGGAAGCCCTCAGAT